ACTGATTCGTACTAAATAACGAGCTAATGAGTCTCCTTCTTTTTGCCATTGGACTTCCCAATCGAATTCATCGTAACACTCATAATGATCAACTTTACGAAGATCCCATTGCATTCCGGAAGCTCGTAGCATTGGTCCTGATAAACCCCAATTTATTGCTTCCTCTCCACCAATAATGCCCACTCCTTCAACTCGTTCCAAAAAAATGGGATTCCGCGTAATAAGCTTTTGATATTCAACAACTCCTGTTAAAGAATAATCGCAGAAATCCAAACATTTATCTATCCAGCCATGAGGTAGATCAGCAGCTACTCCCCCGATACGGAAATAATTATGCATCATTCGCATACCTGTGGCAGCTTCGAATAGATCATATAGCAATTCCCTCTCTCTGAAAATATAGAAGAAAGGAGTCTGTGCACCGATATCCGCCATAAAAGGCCCAAGCCATAACAAATGAGAAGCTATACGACTCAACTCCAGCATAATGACTCTGATATAGCTGGCTCTTTTAGGTACTTGAATATTTCCCAACTGTTCTGGTGCATTTACCGTTATTGCCTCTGTGAACATAGTAGCTAAATAATCCCAACGTGTTACGTAAGGTAGATACTGTATAATTGTTCGGTTTTCCGCAATTTTTTCCATCCCTCTGTGTAAATAACCCAATACGGGTTCACAATCAATAACATCTTCACCATCTAGAGTAACGATGAGTCGAAGAACACCATGCATTGATGGGTGGTGAGGACCCATATTGACTATCATGAAGTCTTTTCTTATATCCGGTACAGTCATATGTTTTCTTCCCCGATTCATTATTTCATGAATTGCTGAAAACGAAACGAGGTTCATCAAAATTCAAGATCTAATAAAGCATTCAAACGAATTTTCAAATTAACGAGTTTTTGGTTCCCGAATATCCAACTGACCAATTAATTCTTTATAACGTACTCGATTTTTCTTTGACAAATAAGCCAGTATACGTTGACGTTTTCCCAGAATTTTCCGAAGACCTCTCTGAGATAAATAGTCTTTTCTGTGCAATTCCAAATGTGAAGTAAGTCTCCGTATCTTATTGGTGAAACTGAATACTTGAAATTCAACAGACCCTTTGTTTTTTTCTTTTTCTTCTTGCGGAATAACTGAGATGAATGAATTTTTTACCATAAAAAGAATTCTTCTCTCTCTCTCTTTTTTTTCTTTCTTTTCCACAGATATGGATTTTACCGATCAGGAATAATAATAATGCCAGTCATTTAGATCTGGTACACACAATAAAATAATCTGGATTTATTCATAGACTACTTTCTATCGAATCCAATTGAAAATTGGATTCGATAGAAGGAGATGGTACATTTCTACACCCACAAAAGGGAATGATTGGGACTTAAGAAAATTCTGCCGATTCATTCCTAGATCCAATTGATATGATACATCATTGAATCAGTATCATGTATCAGAATCTAATGTAACACAACGTGTGTGTACATTTGTATACCTTTATATACCGGATATGACACGTGATATAGATATATAGGAAATCCACCATCAACTAATTCTGACTCGTGGATACATATGTATCCTTGACATACTGAAACGACTGCCATTATTGGTATCAAACCAGTAGCGATTCATACAAGCTAAATCTTCTAATCGATAATTGGGCCAAAGAAACAATTTGAATTGGATAAATTTATTTATATCTGTATCAAAATGCTTGTCCTCATCCAAAAATTGCACACAGTTCCTTACGTTGTTGCCATTGAAAAATACTGAATTTCTATTCACAACATTCTCATTCTCGGAATTCAAACAAATTAGAATTCTCAATTCTCTACGACGTCTAGGAGATGGAATATTTTCAGGAACAAGCAAAGCATAATTATTTTCATCTCCATTCACAAGTACCTTTCCATGTTGTGCAATGGATCTATCGAAATAATCTTCATCAACATATTTTTTTTCTCGGCATATTCGATTAGTTTGGTACTTATTCTTATGGACCAATGAAATACTTATGGTTTGATACATAATCCATTGTCCATCCCATTTTATAGACAGACGAACCGGTTCGATAATCAATATTCCCCTTTTTATCAATTCTGTAAGAGTTAGATCCTTCTGAATCAGCATTACATCCAGGCGCATTTCTCCTCTTTGAATAGAGGATATAGCAATTTCCCTTGGATTTATCAGCCTAAGCAGGAGACAATATACCTTGATATTATTGATCATTCTTTGATTCAAAGGATCATCCCATCTCAATTGAAAAAGCAAATACCTTTTCAGGAAGAAATCTAGTTCCGCTTCCTTATTGCTCTTGGATTGTCTTTTCTTTCTACGTTTTTTAATGTCTGATTCCGCGGAATCTTTTTCAAGATCTTTTTGTCGGTTTCGTGGATCTGATCCAAGATTCCCTTGACCCAGCTGTTCTTTTTCTTCTTGATTTCGATTCTCTAATTCAAGATATTCTTTTTGATTAGATGATAGACGAAGATCCTTTTTTTGATTTCTGTTGATGTTTTTATTTTCACTAATGTTTTCATTTCCATTCAAATTGAAAATAAGTAATTTGATTGGTATGATCCACGGTTTAATCTTATATGCATCATAAAGTAGCACAAATTCTGAGAAGAACCAGGGTTCTAGATTCGATATGGGACGATGTAGCATTTCTTCATTCATTCCCATCCAATCAAAAAAAAACCTTTTTTTTTGATTGGATGGGTTGATTTCTTGATGAATCGTGAGATAAAAAAGATCTTTCTTATCAATTATTTGATAATCATTAGTCCCAGTCTTAGTATTTTTATTAATGTTGGTTCCAGTATCTATATCGGTCCAAGTCTCAATATCGATATTCTTTCTAAGAAAAAAATTGAGAATTCTCCACTCCAAATATTTTCTATCCGGATTTTTCCCCGTATCAATAATAGACCCTTCCCCTAGATAATCATTAATAGCTATACCCCCCGGTACATAAAATGATTCGGGTTTAGGCATGTTGTAATTATATGGAATCTCTCGGTCTCCATTTACTTGGAATGGCGATCCATAAATATATGAGCCCTTCCTGTCTTCATAATGAATATATTTATGTGATAAAAGATCATATCTGTAGTGTTTTTTAAATTTTTCTTTTTGACTCGGTAATGAGTTCACTACATAATTATTTTGTTTCTCGTAATGAATTAATTGGTCTTTTTCTTTTTCATATGAATCTTTTTTTGAGTCTTTATTTTGAATCATACGACGTTGATTGACTCTATTTCGCCATTTTTGCGGTACTAATTTAGACCATCTAGTCTGAGATAAATTGTATTGATAATGACCCCTTAACCAATTTTTCCATTCATTCATTCCAGAATTCGGAAGTTTCTTAGACCTTGATTTGGCATCCAATATTCCTCGTGTCCCAAAATGGTCCTTTATTCTATCCTTAAGAAAAAGATATACTCCGCGATATTGAAGTACAGATCTCAAGTAATACTTATTAATAACTTGGATTTGTGATAAATTGTAAAATACATATGCTTGGGACAAGGAAGATAAGTCACAATAAATCTGTGATTTCTTATTACTAATATTAGAAAGAGACTTTTTTATAGTCGAAATAAAGTGAATTGCATTTTGATTTGTTTCATCAATTCCTTCTTTATTTCTTTCATCATTGTAAATGTCTTTGTCGATAATTTTTTTTGTTGATTCAAATTCAAGGAAAAGTTGTGCATTTATTCTGGGAATATTAATGTTACATAGAAAGATATCCATATAGATTCTTTCAATGAAAGATTTCATAAAATAGTGCCATTTACGTATTAATCGGGCACCTCCTCTTTTTGATATCTGCCAAATATGTTTCTGTGATTCCGATCTTTTATCATCACAACCTGTCTCGTTAGGACTAATCTTTCTATTTGGAGTTAGAAATATTTTTCTCTTGTCTTTTGTAATCCTTTCTATTTTATTTCGGATTGTGGTTGTCCTATCAGCCAGATCCTTCATTTTTTTTTCTGTCAGTGAATAATTTGTCCAATCCACAGATCTAATTCGAATGATCGATTCATGGTTAATCTTATTACTAATTATAGAATCTTTTCTATTTTCATTCGGTTCATATACTTTCCTCAATCCAAATAATAAAATTGGATTTACTTTTGCAAACTCTTTTATTATTCTTTTTATAAATAGAACTGTTTTGAGAATCCATCTTGTTTTTTCTTTTAAGACCCTTAGAAACAATTTTTTTCTTTCTCCTAAAGCTCTTAGAACTAGAAAACATTTCTTTTTCACTTTTCTAATTTTTTTTTCGAGTTCTTTCCAAATGGGGTCAAAAAAGGAAGGTCGTTTTCGGGGAGAACCAAAAGGTAGTTCAGTTTCCATCCCCCAGACTGTTAAAAAACCAAAATTTTCTTTTTTTCCTTTCTTTTTCATTCGATCTCCATGATGGAATCGTAGCTTAGATCTGTGCCAAGGTTTCAGACAGAAAGGAAATAGGATCTTTATTTGAATACCGTCTGTTAGCCAGTCTTTCGGAAATTCTGTTTCTGATAATTGAACACCATTATAGGTGCATTTAACATGCATTTCTCTATTCCACTCCTTCCAATCCTCGTACCACTCGGGGAATTGAAATAATAACATACGGCCGAGATTTTTAGCTATTATCAATGAAGGCAATACGATGTATTTTCTAAGAATCGATTGTGTTACTAACATAGAACCTCTTATTGCTTGAGCAAATAGAATAGTATCCCAATTTTCTGCTATTGCTATCCGTTCATTCTCTTCCCTTTTCTCCTCCTTTGTTTTTTCCTTTTCTTTTGCCTCTTTTTCCTCAGAATCCGAAGTTTTTAATTCCGGACCTTTCCCCCCCCAATTCCTAAAAATTAGGTTCATCATTCCGGAGATATCAAAAGAAAAAAAAAACGTTTTGTCTATTCTGTCCAAAAAAAGTGGGGAATGCACGTTTGCTTGAAACATTTCCCAAGTAACTG